TACATCATTAATGTAAAACATACTCGTTTACAATTTGATAAGAGACATGAGTTGGACAAAGAGAGGCAGGCAGGAACGAGACCTTGTGGGATGAATCCTTCTTCCTATTGCTATTGCTTTGGTCCGTAGTACAGCTGACTGAACACTAATACAATATCGATTCATTAAAAGAAAGATCTTTCATTGCGCTAGGTTCTTCGCCAGCTAGCTTTCCCGCTTTGGTTCAGCTACTCTTCTTTCTATGATGCTGTTACTCCGATCTCGTAACTCATCAAGAGGGTCAGGTTTCACATAAAGATCGAAAGAAAGCTCCTTGATCGGCCTCTCAACCGGGACTCCAAGCAGACCCCGACTAAGCCGCATAATCAAATCTTTTGATAACGGCTACCGAACCGCCATACTCAGGTAAGCGGTCTCTGTTCCAAGTACATCAAGACCCCATAGCTACTTAGGGCCGCAACCTCATGGGTCCAGATCCACGAAATCCTAGTATAGTTTCCTAAAGCAATTAATGGCGCAATCAAATAAGGCTCTACTTAATGACGCAACGCAATAAGGCTTTTCGCTCTAGTTGGGCAATGCAAGGAGGCCTCTTTCGCCATTCTTTCTAAATAAATGAAAATCTTCTTAGTTCAGTTCGGTAGAACATCGATGAAAGGATAATTTATTCACAGAAGTATATGACTGCCCCTCAATCGCCAGGTGGCTCGCTCCAGGCGCATGAGTTGCTTTGCTGGCTGGCGTAAAATTCTTATACGAAATTGCCTCTTTCAGTCGTTCTTGCTTTCTCTTTAAAGAGGATCTGTTGCTGTCTCGTTCGCGCTCAGGGCCCGAAGTACTATGCCCGCGAAAGGTTTGATAGTTTGCTGAGTGGGGCACTTCCGGGAAAGGAGCCATGGGTGGGTAGAGAGAAGAGAAGGAACCCAACTTCTCTCACTTTCTATCATTCTAACGATAGCAGATGAGATAAACTAGTTCTTCTAGACTAGATCGGACGAAGGTGAAGGCTTTGTTTTGGTGAAATTGGTTCGTGTTTACTGAATTGCTATTGTGCTTTCTTCTGGTGGAGAGACTGGGAATGGCAAGTCAACTAGTCGCAAGAAGAAGGGCGAGTTCTTTCTCCTTTACCTCCGACATAAATAAATAGAGTTGCTTACTACGCGAAAAGCAAGATGCCTCAAAGAAGGGAAAACAGAAAGAAAAAGTTTTTCTACGAAGAGGAGGGGAAGAAGATGGCTCAGCTCTTAGCCGATCTTTTTATTTTCTTTGCTTTGGGCATTATGAGATAGTTGAAAAAGGTGCCTAGCCCTCTGGTAGCAATGATCTAATATGCCTGATGTTTGCAAGGAAGAATCCCTCAAGAAAGAGAAAGAATTCCGTGATGCGGGAGGAGTGAACTCAAGGAAGAAGGCAATTGCCGCTTCAACAAAGGCTAGGGAAAGGGACCCCGAGATTGTACCACTTCGAAGACTTCCAAGGCTTGGAATGCTTACGGATTAGGCAATCGTCCTAGACCTGCATACACATCCCCTCGCTTACCCACAGAACGAATAGACCATTCACGGATGTAGTACTGGATTTCAATACGTTCTACACGAAATAGGGGATAGATAGAATGGCGTACCTTACGTTGGACGGAGAAACGGAATACAAGACAAGAAGAGAAAAAGAATTTACAGTGCTCGTGCACCACAAATAATAAAAGACTTCCCTCACTGAGGCAAGAAAAGAAAGAATGAGTACTTGCTGGGGGAAAGCAGTTAGATAGAACAACTAAAGAAAAAGCCATTTCTGTAGCGTGTAAGTAAGCGGCAATGGTGCTATACCCTCCTCGCTTTACATAATACATTAACTCAAACAAACAAGAAGAGAAATCGTCCTGCTACAAATAAGCGATAGGCCAACGGACATACAACTGAAAGAACTGCAACTCCCTCTACGAAAACAACTGATTGTACTACATCGAAGACTTCTACCACTTCGACAGCTTCCACTAATCGAAAGACCAGACGGAGAGACAGCCAAAGGGATTACCGAGTCGAATGAGATGTTCCGATTCCAATGCTTAACGAATGGACAAGAGAGAGAGCAATTCCACCCTCAAGGGGCGTGGCTATTCCACCAACTGAAAGTGAGGGACCTTTCGAAGACAACAAAGATAGGACCGAATTTCCCCTCACCAAAGGCGAGGCATATGGGGCGGAAACTCAACCACTTGCTAAAGAATTGAAAGGGCTCATAAGACAGGCCTGTGAGGTTGTAGTTAATCCTGAAGGAAGAAGTCAATGGCCCTTGCGATAAGGGATTACAACAAAAAGAATCCTTAGCCCCTCGATCTGAGTCCCTTTACCCGAAAGCTTAGAAAGCTGGAAGGCTAGGAAAAAAGTCAAGACAAGAAGATATAGAATGACGATCGTCAGGCATTAGTGCGAGAGAAGGCACCATAGGCAGGAATGGAGAAAAGGTCATGCTTACTCTCATTTGAGAAGGAGATAGCCAGTCTTCCATTCAACCATTCTTATTATTATTACGGTAATCCTACACGCCGTCCGTGCAAGCAGGATAGCGGTCAATGCTGTAAACAGACGATTCGTAGCATCAAGCCCATGCCATCAGAGCTCAATTCAAGGAGGAATCGGCGATTATTATCAAAAGAAGGCCGCTTTTCCTATAGAAGAAGAATACAAAGATAATAGAAAGAGACAACAAGTATCTTTGAAGGAGACTACAAGCATCCTTCCTGAAGAAAGATAAGATTGTTCCGCGGTAGCATACTTTCCGATAGCAAACTTCGTGACGCCAGACGCTGAGTAAGGGCGCTCTGTAGACGGATCTTTCATCTTTTACGAGAGGTAATCGTTCTAGAATTATGTCTTGGTATAACCCTCGACAACAAGAGTGTGTCGCACCCGTCTTTCTCTCAGTATTTCATTTAAATAGCTTAAAAGCTTTCTTTAAATTGAAAAGGAGGTCGGGGCCCCAAGCTCAAGTAAATAGACAGAAGAGAAGGAAAAGCCCCTTATGGATAATGTCCTATTGACCAGCCAACATCATTACCTATTTGATTAAAAGACATCGAATTAGCTGTCTACTCTCGCTTCAGACCCTCCTGATCTGACTGATAGCAGTGGATTCGGGCAATGGAGGTCAGTCAGTTCTAAAAAGTTGCATGTTTTAAGCATAGAATCTTACTGTATAAGTTCCTCTCCACCTCCTAAGGGGTATGGGAAAAAGTCTCAAGGGAAGTTCAGTTTTTACTTATTTGTATTCCTACGTCCTATTCTTATGATTACCAGAACTGGGGTTCCCTTCGCTTCTGAGGTTAGTGCGGTATGTTTTTCCTCCTCATTTAATTGCCATTTTCTTTGTCCGCCCACGCGGCATGGCACGGAAGAATTTTGCTTTGACTTCTCCCCTTGCTCTGTGCCTTATTTTTTTCCGGTACCGGTAGCGAAGAGTACTCTAGCTATTGGAATCTCTTATCGGTTCCGTTAGCGGGTAGTAAACTTGGCAGAGAGAATAATACGTTTGGCAGGTCAGGTGCCCGCCTATGGTGCTGGACAAGGAAGCAAGCCCTTTACTTTAAATCAACCATTACCAAGTCCCCAAAACTTGTAATCTTTCAACAAAGGAGCCAAGCTAGTAGCCTTCCAGAAGTCCCCACAGCTGATTCACTTGTGCCATCCCCTTCCCCTGCAATTGGCTATTTCTTTTATTGCTTACTGCTAGCATTAGCAATACCGTCGCTTCTGATCTCTCTGCTATCACCCCATTGGATAGCCTTTCAGTGGCCTTCAGGAGTGGTAGACGCGGAGCCTTTTGAAGCAAATTCTCAAGCAGCTCCTTCTCGCTGTGTGCATTCTATTCCTATTCTATATAATTCAATACATTCTATTCATTACCAACCGGGATAGCTTCCATTCTATTTCCTGCCAATCGAATCAATAGCATTCACATCTCTTTCTCTAGTGGGTGCGACAGACAACTACTCTCATGGGGTCTTTCTACTTTTTACTTCTCGCTCCGTGCTCCTTCCCCACCCAGCTCCTACGCCGTTCTTTGATTCTCTTATTCAATTCTATGTTTCTACCCGGAACACCAACCGAATGGAAGCATTAGCAGCGCTACGGCCTGTCGACTTCCAAAACTACCAATTCCGACTAAGTTGAGAATAGATATCCTTCTGCTACTACCGATTTCCCTCATAGAAGGAACTCTTCCCATGCTGATCTCATATGCTATAGCATCGTACTCGGGGTTTCCATCTATATGGACTCCTTGCCCCCATAACTACTTCCCTAAATCTCTTTCTTCGGGAAGACGCGGCTTCTATTGGTTGGGTTTTATACTGAGCCAACGACCCCTTCCTACCGACACAGATGGCATTTTCCCCCACCTAACGACTAGAGTAGCTTTATGGCTTATGGTCTACTTCCGAAAGACAGACAGAAGAAAAGTTTACGATAGGCCAGACGCGGGCGTAGCGACTTAGACTTAGAAAAGAAATTGCATATCATATATAAAGCAAAATATATGAAATTGAGAATTGGAATCGGTGCCATCTTCTGAAGTCAATATTAGTTCGATTCCTTTATCGGCCTAACGGTCTGACCTGCCTTCTAAGAGTATATCTCTATCTGCTATCGGTCTCGACGTCTCCGCTTTCGCCACGTTAAGCCAAAAAGCGTCTTTCTTGCCATAGCTCTTACAGAATCTGTATCTTCCTTCAGTCTCTGGCAGGCGCGTCGATCTTTACCATTATTTGTCTCCTTCGCGAAGTAGATCGATCAGGTCAACGCTCAGTCTATCTCCTCTAAAGGCCTACTCTTAATTAGAACACCTAGCGAGGGCCGAAACCTATTACAAATGCTATTATCACTGAGGGAAGACGTGGCTTTATCCTCATGGTAGCCTTGAACGGGGTTGCCATAAGGGAAAAGGGCCAGTATTTCGTTGTCAAGGTCAGTTGCCGTTTCGAGGTAGGCTATTCCATCGGAGTA